GAGTGTAAACAAAATAAGCAAAAAGAAAAAGGGCCTTTCTATTTTTTTTGGATCATACATAATTGCAATTGCATCGATTAATCCAAATTCGACTCTTTTTACCAACTTGATGAATCCGGGAATCTAGAAATTCATTTCAGACAATTGAACCTTCTCAAACTGTTTCTTTTTAAGAACCAAAAAGATTTGTGCCAGAGTAACAGATGCCAAGAAGAACAACAAACCTTGGACACGTAATGGATCTTGAAGTACTATTTCTGCATCTCCCTGACCAAACCCCCCCACATTAGGATTACTTGTTAATGGTTGATCAAGCTTGATGGATTCACCCTCCGAAACAAGAAGTTCTGGTCCTGGAGGTATAATATCAACCACTTGATGTCCGTCCGACGCATCAACTATGGTTATTTCATATCCCCCTTTTTCTTTACGTACTATTCTGTTTACTATACCCGCTGCTGTGGCATTATAGACTGTATTATTACTCTTGCTCCCGTCGGGATAAATCTGACCCCTTCCTCTGTTCCCACCTACGTATATGGGATACTTTAAGAAGTGAACGTCTTTTTTAGTAGCAGGGTCCGGGGACAAAATGGGAAAGACAATTTCACTATATTTCTGACCAGGAACGGGACCTATCACAAGAATATTTCTTTTATTGGGGCGATAGCTCTGAAAAGACAAATTGCCCATCTTTTCTTTCATCTCAGGAGAAATACGATCGGAAGGAGCTAATTCGAACCCTTCGGGTACAATAAGAACAGCCCCCACATTCAAAGACCCTTTTTTCCCATTAGCAAGAACTTGTTTCAGTTGCTTATCATAGGGGATTCTTACAACTGCTTCAAATACAGTATCAGGAAGCACAGCTTGTGGAACCTCAATATCCACGGGCTTATTAGCTAAATGGCAATTGGCACATACAATACGCCCTGTTGCTTCTCGTGGATTTTCATAACCCTGCTGCGCAAAAATAGGATATGCATTTGAAATAGATGTCCGAGTAATTACATATATCACGATCAATACAGAAATAGATCGAGTCATCTGTTCCTTTATCCAAGAAAAGGTATTTCTATTTTGCATGGTCCAATCATTGATCCCTTAAATTTCTACAATAAATTAGGTAGGTAGCTAGTCTAGTTCCCTACCCACGATTCTGCCATTGTACTGGAATATAGGAGGAGTCGAACCCCCTGCACGGGTAGAAGTATAAAGCGAGTCAGATTAAAAAAAAAAGGGTTTGTTTATGTACGAAGTAACATTATGATCTGATTGATAGCCGCGGGTCAAATGAATTCTTCATTCATTCATTGAATGATAAATCACTACAAGTGAAGGTGATACCCGATTTAAATAATGGAAGATCAAATATTTCAAAATTGTATCTAGAATAACTGGAAAAGTGGAAACAAGACCAGATATAATTTGATCGTTATAAGCAAATCCAAAATCTTTGTAGACCGAACCGATCATTAGTTCCCAACCATGGGGCGAGTGGAATCCGATACATAAATCGGTTAATAAAAGAATAGAAAAAGCTTTTATTGTGTCGCTTAAGTTATATAGGAATTCCTGAATCCAAGAATTAAGAATGACAAGTTCCTCATTACCCAGAATAGAATAACCACTTAGAATAGCGAAACAGATTATATTTGCCGAGAAGTGCAAAATAATATGGATATTATTTTCATTGTATATTTTGACCAATTGTATCGTTTCTTTGTGGATTCCTATATGAAGCTTTTGTATCTGTGTCTCCGGGTACTCCTTTATCATTTCATCCAAATGAAATAGTTCTTCTAATTCTATGAATCTTTCTAGAATGTTCTTCTCTTGAATATCATTCAAAAAAGTTTCGGATTGCCTGGTATTCCACCAATTAATAACCCAGGGCTCTAGACTTTTATTAAATGAAAGAGAGATCCACCACGGCAAAAATACTATAGATACAAGATATGGGAGAGGGGTCAATGCTTTTTTTTTTGACACTTTTTGTTCTGTGAATTGTTAATGAACCTACTTCATTCGTCGACTCCGTCTGATATTTCTATGAAGCATGAGTTCTATAACAAGGTATGTAACCTATGGATCCGTCTTTTTTTATTTGATTATTTGAATTCTTTATTTAGTCTTTGAATCCAGAAGGGGTATAGAAATAGAAGTTAGAATTAAAGATAAAAAGTCTGCCCCAAATGAAGAAATGAGTAAGTTCCCAGATATCTCAGATATCTAAATTGGTCAAATTACACCAATTGAATTGCATCTTCATTTGTTTCTTTCGATGAGTGCCCGAAAGACCCAATTCACACTTCAAGTAATGAGTATTAGTCGGGTTTCGAGACGAAAGAACTCCCCTTGGATCAATCAATTATTCCAAAATGTTTCACTAGATGCCCGCACCGCGGGAATAATTGAGGGGATATTTCTGAAGAATATTGATGGTGAAATCAAAAATGTGTGGGAAACCCGAGATAAATTGGATGTTTATGAAAGATGCAATCCTTTTCAAGGAGCAAAAGAAAGGATAAAAATCGATTGCAAAAAAGAGAGATAATTTACATCCGTCTGTATCTAACGTATCAATTCAACGAAATATTGGGTCTAAAAATAAAAATTCTGTACTGTATTCCGAAATGTTCTGTTCTGATATGTATGATGAATACATACTTACTAGACTTGTTACTAGTCTAACATAACAGAATTGGGTTGAGTTCCATATGCATAAAAAAGAGTTTTGGTGAACAACAATTTAATTATTAGGGTTGTTCCATATACGTCCACCTGTTTTATTCTATGGGCCACAGTGACAGTGGTATTAGACCAGAATATAATGGGGAAATAGAATCTAACGTGTTTTGCTCGAATCAACACCTTGAAAGAAACTTCAGTTCAGTTAGATTCTATTATCAGTTAGATTCTATTATATTAAAGGTTAAAGGGGATTCCTGCCTTTCTTATCTCATGCCGGGAAAGCATTCATTATTCAATTCATTTCAAAATACTTCAATTGGTACGCGCAAGAAATAGGCCGATTCAGCAGCTTTTTGTTCAATTTCTCGTGGAGTCAAATTCTCATCCGTACGAGTCAAGGGAATGGCTCCCTGGCCTCTAATTTCCATATAAAGGACACGGCGAGGATAAAGACCCCCTTTAACTTCCATTCTGATTGACTGGATATCTCTCATAAGGAATCGTAGAAAAACGCGGCGATTTTTTCCAGGAAATCCCCAACGAAAAATACACACTATCCCTTCTTTTCTATCGAATCGATCATAACCACTACCTACATTCCACAAAATTGTGGACCACAAATAGGAACTAATGAACAGACCGGCTATTCCATAGAAAGACATCACGATCCCGTGAGGGAAAAAAATTATTTGCTGAGACGGAAACAAAGATATGAGATTCCGACCAAGATAACTGGAAGTTCCAACCAATAAGAATCCTAGTGAGCCTAAAAAGAGGATACAGGCCCAGCAGAAATTACTTATTTTTCGAGACCCTGTTATAAGTTCTATCCATATACGTTCTGATCGCCAGTTCATATTAGATCCAGTTGCATTCTATTGGAATTGAGAGAATAGGCCAAATGAATTTTAATTTGACTTTACTCTTTTTTTTTGTCCCGAAGTAACTCTCATCAACTAGCACTATTATGATGTGAACCCTTAGGGGTAATTCATCAAATTGGGTAGATGTAAAATAATAACATCTTCTTCATACGATCCCACTATGTATATCTACATAACATATAGATACATTGACTTTCCATTTTTCCACTGATGTATTTTTTCTTAAAAAAAAAAGCTATACTGCATATATATGATATGCATTTTTTCATATATCATGTATCCGCATGCATAAGATTTTTTTTTGTTTTGTGTTCGAAAGGAACCATATCCAGACCAGACGTGGTACCATATTCTACTAAATGGATATCTGTATTATGATCCAAGTCCAAGTGTTGATTGATTAGATTTGGTCCCACTGAACCTAAACAATCTTGTTTTTTTGAACATGAAGAGATAAAGACGCCATTGCAATTGCCGGAAATACTAGGCCTACTAAAGGCACAAAAAAAGAGGGAAAGTTTAAATCTGTCATAGAATGGGTACCCCGATTTAATATTTGTACCTCTTATAAAGATATAGATATAATAAAATAAGTATGTGAATTATAAGTATTATATATTATATTATAAGTATTATTAAGTATATAATAAGAAGTACAACAAATGTAGAACTAAATAAGCGTGTTTATACGACTCCACACGAAATACATATAATCCGCTTTATTATTGTATTGTTGTTCTTGTGCCCTTAATCTTCTAATAAAGAGTTTCTTACGAGTTACTGAAGGATTTGTTAGGATTCGACCCGACAGGGATTCATAGTACAATACAAAATGTGGGTTCTCGGGAGATATAGAAATCTGAAGGAAATATAGAAAGATGCAACACTTTGATTATGGATTTTATCTATATTCTATATATTAATATAATACTATTAATATATAGAATAGTATTAATGTAATGGTAATGCGTAAGAAGTAATAAAAAACATGGAATTCTTTTGATTTTTTATTTTCATTTTTAAATTCTATTCCACGAAAGCAAGAATTCACTCTTTTCTCCTGTTGAAAGAGGGTTACTGATTAGTAATCAGTAATAGGGGTAGGAAAAAAAAAAATAGATTAGATCCGTACAAAAGAATGAAAAGTCATTATCTGAAACTTCTGATTCTAGAACTGAACTTATGTCACCAAAGAAAACTCCATTCTTCTTATTGTGACTTTGATTCCAATAAACTAAAGTTCGTTACAAATAATTGAGATTAGTGTTTTGAATTTTGATTCAAGGGAAAGAAGCCGTGTAGCTGAAATAACTCACTCAGAACGCCCTTTAAAGGATTACGCGGTACGATTAGGTCGAATAAGCCCTTAGAGAATAAATACTCAGCACCTTGTGAACCGTCGGGTACTGTCTTATTCAATGT